CAGGTAGCCGGGGGCGAGTCAAAAAATCCAAGAGTTCCATTTTCCTTCTTGTTCATCAATCGGAAATCAAGACAAACCGGGCACTACGGTGAGACGTGAAAACACCCGATCCCATTCCGACCTCGATATGTGGAATCGTCTTGCGCCATATGTACTGAGATTGTTCGGGAGACATGGTCCAAGCCCGGTGAAGAAATGCAAATTTCAAAGATTCTGCTCGTTCTTCGAAGTTGGCTACTGACGGGAAATGCTTACCTCTATTTAGACAAGGAAAGTAATCGATAGAAAAGGCATGTTTTCGACACGACGCGCGGAGGAGATATCCTTGTTCGACAGGAAAGTCAAGTCGTAAGAAGTAAGTCGTTTGCGCGGATGGAATACTGCTTTCGATATTGCACCAGAAAAAAGCAAAGTTTTCCACGCGGTTTAAGCAAAAGCCATTATTAAAGGCATCCGTGCATTAAGCGACGATCACTTAGTGGATCCAGTACTCGGATGCTCTTTCCATGCTTTCTTTGAGACAGGACCAATCCTATGTTGAAAGCCAGGATAGATGGAAAAGAAGTTTCAAGCTTGAAGACAAGTTTCGTACGCACAATAGCCCAACTACAAAGTATTGGATTTCGTTCCCCTAGAACGCCCGAAAGCTTACAACAAGAAGGAGCTCCGTAGATGTGTCGAAGGAATTACCAGTCTTATGTTGATGCGGAATAAACCCTGAATGCCATTGTCGGAATGGAAAAAGGCTGTTCTTGCGCTATCGAACAAAACGGATTTCTTTCTAGAATGACTTTTCGCTTGAAGGTGGCCAGTTAGTCCAGAGGATTATGAGCCTCCGCGCGTGCTTACTCCTCACCGGGCAGACAAGACAGGAAAGGAAGGGAGGAGTGAAAACCAGGTAAGTGAGTTTAGGAGTGGTTTCTCACTCTTTTTTTTGTTGAGCCGGATGAAAGCAGAACTCTATGAGGGATCATCGCACGTGAAAAGAACACCACCTAAGGCACGCAAGACGGGCGAATAAGCAACGGGGGAAAACGAACGGAGCGTAGCGAACACAGTGGGCATTCGGACCAGTCATATTGGCAGATGAAGAGAGAGAAGGAGAACCAAAGATATCAAGACTAGCTTGGCTGTCCATCGGTCTCCCAACGGGTAAGAGCGGGAACCGTGATTAGCTTAATGCCTTTCGGCTATAGTAGCATTTTACTTCTACCGGCTTCCGGGAAAACTATTAGACTAGATCAAAGGAGTATATCGATCAGCAGCCGTAGCTGCAGTAGAAAAAGCAGTCCAAAAAGTTGGTCCTTCAACCGGTCTTTTTACAGTCCCACCTTCATAAGGAAGAACTACCCGGAAGGGTAGGAAATATTCCCACTTCCCTAGAGTTCTTCCTTCTAAGAGGGTTGGCACAAAAGCAGCAGATATTGAAACTAATAGCAAAGAAGGCTAGGCTCCTCGAACCTTCTTTTAGAGCTTCCCCTTTCTCTGGGTAGACTGACTCTGGATACAAAGAAGACCAAGCCTAGCGACTGTCATACCTGGTAAGTCCATCTCTCGTTGTTCGATAGGACCTGGAAAAAGCATGCCATGAATGACTCTTGCCCTTGGCTCACTGAACTACAGGGGTTTCTATCCATATGAAATGAAAGCGGGTGTGAACTCCAACCTTCCCCTCTAGCCAAGTCAAGCTTTTGCAGCTCTATATCCAATTCCTACTGCTAAGCTACATTTCCCACCTTCAAGCTAGTCGAACTAGAGCCTTATGCCAATGAGAACCAAGAGAAGAAGGAAATTGGATTCCCAAGGACACATCTATACTACGCTATTCTTCGGATTTGATTCTTTCTTCCTTTTTTTTAAAGAAGATTTCCGGCGAGATCAAGCTCCCTTACGACATCTAAAAACTCCTCGACTTCAACTAAAGGCACAAGGGAATCAAGAGTTCAAGAGCACAGAACAGAGGAAATGCACATGGGTCTCCTTGAATAACGAAGTCTAAGATAAAGAAAGAAAGGTAGAGCGGGCTTCTAGTTGCTCTGCTTGGATTGGCATGGCTGTCCCCCTTTGCTGGTTGAGGCTTGGCCTTTGACTCTGCTTGCCTCTACTTTTCATGTCAAGCGTACAAGTGTTGTTTAGTGGGATTTACCTTTCAAGACAGGAATTGTTTTTCATCTTCTCGGAAAAGACCCTGTATAAGTCGACGTCTTAACCTGACTTCCTGAGCTCAGTTGATTGTTGAAGCAGTAGCTCTGGATCGAGAGCTGGATGCTTACCTTATTATTATTAAAAGGGGAAAGGCGTAGGCGTAGGCTAAAAGAAAGCACCTTCCTCAGGGCGTGAAGCGCTATGTTAGTCTTTCGTTTCCTACTTGATTTGTTTCCCCCTTTACTGAAAAGGTCAAATCGGTTCCCTCCTTATACAAACCAGATAGATAAGGTTTCGAGTGTCCATCATGTTGATGGATCCTTTCTTGACGGTTTTCTAGTTTAGAGAAAATCTTTCATTCTCGATTCAAACCAATCCGGATTCAGAGTCGACCATTTCTTCTGGCACTTGATCTGAACTTTCATTACGGTTACGGTGCTTTGCCTCCTCTGCAAGAGGACGGGGTCTCGGCAACAGGCCTCCTCTACCTTTTTTCTTTTTTCGGTATATCACATCTATTGTTTTAATCTTCCCCGTCTCTCCATCATAAATTCAAAGAAAGACTCGCAGGCAAACCCGTTATTCAAGGGGATGAATCAGGTGCAGGGGTTAGCTTCGGATTCGTATAGGTGATATGATAAAGAGCATGTGGGTTTTTTTTACTTCCTTAGAGGAGAAGCCAATGAATTGTGTGATTTGACTGTTCTCGGTAAAGTAGTTAAACAGCTAGTGGCGTGTATCAAAGGTTATCTTGTGCGTCTGTTCGCAGGAGATGAAAAAGGCTTTGATTGTGTAATAGCTTTGTGCTTATTAGGTCCCTATTTTCTTTTTTTTGAAAAATTCAAATAGTGTCCATTGAGACCTTATAGTTATAGAGTGACCGTTTACACACCTTCTCGGGCCAGTGTAGTGGTCCCATTATGACAGTGAAACGATCAAAAGATGCCGATTAGAAAGGCAGGGCCGAAGCTTTACTAATAAGGACTAGTCTTGCTTCTCCAGCTCCACCAGAGCATTTAAAAAGAGTGCTCGGGAATAAAGCCTAATCAAAGCGGGCAAACAGAAAGATCGTGTAACTTGACAGGTGCAGCCACGACGGCTTGTTCCTCAACCGCAGTAGTTCTTTTTCTTCTTCTTCTTTTTTCAGAGGTCGATTCAGCAGCTTCAGTGACCTCCATGGTTAGTCTTTGTATTGCAGGTTCTAATCCTGCAATGGATTCTTGTTGGCCAGTCTCAGGAGGGATAGCTTCGCTCCTGGGTTCCAGGGGTGGCTCCATCTCGGTTGTGGATCTAATCAGCTCCATCAGACCTCCCGCCTCCACAGTGAAGCTTCCGGCCACTGCTTCCACAGCAGGACAGGAGTAGAAGTGAGCGCTTCAGGTGGATAAGCTTCGACGCTCTCAACCTGGTTTGGATCGTTTGACTATGGCTCCGCGTTCTTTACAATCAAAAGCTCGATCACGAGGGTCCAAATCAAGGTCTCCATCTCGCCTTATTAAATAAGTTCGGGCAAATCTACATTTGAAGAAGTTATAGGTATAGGTCGGGAGATGGGATTGGATCCGGAATAAGAATTGGCTTTGCATCATCTGGAACTAAATAAGCTTCGGGTTTTTGATTTCAATTAGAATCTGCATATGGAATTCGAACCGGGCTACCCCATGATCGTGATATGATATCATCATTAGGTGGTGAGAAACCACGCCTTATGACGAAAGGGGAGCATTACGTCCGATCAAGACACCAGTCTGCCCCCTAATAGAGGGTGCTACGGAAGAAATTAGGCGCTGAACTGAGGTTTAGCAGTGCTTATCACTCAGGACGGCCAGACTCCAGTCGTCGGTTTACTGGAAGACTTGCTGAGGAGCTTAGTGCAAGGGAGACCGAGCAAGTGGGAATAAGTTCTTCCAACTGCAGAGTTTGCCTATAAAAACGATGTAAATCGGCCTATGTTAAGTAAGGGGGGAAGTAACCATTGTTGGAAAGGAGGTTTCGTTCAATAAAACCCGAATCAGGGTATGGGCATTTCAGTTGAGGATTTTATTACTATGAAAAGAAAGTTATGAAATTTGTTTTTCATTTCATTTGCCCCCGCTCACTGCTACGGCTCTCCTCCCATTCGTTCGATAATAAGATAGATCCTCCCCCAGGGGAAAAGAATCCTCAACTTAGATTAGTTGGGAATCCCCCCAACAATATGAGTATTAAGTGCTTTCAAGTCCCGAATCCGAATCTAGCTTTCCTCGACCTGAAAGCCATTTTCCTAGTTCGCGATTTAGAGCATCCTGATCTACGACCAACCTGACTCAAAAGTAAAGGCGAATGGGGTTCCTGACCAATGAGCAGCGCCGGCAGAACGATTTCAAAGAGCACCAATTCACTGATATTGAAAGCAAAGCGCCTTTTGAATCAAAATAGCGGGGGCCTTGCTCAAATGGATGATTGATAGTTTTCGATAAGAAGAAAGGTGTTGGTCTGTCTTATCCTATGATAAGAACATTCAAACCATATCGTAGCATGCGTATGGAAGAAAGGGCTTCTCAATAGGAATTCTTGGCCCCAACCCATTTACCACCTCTCATCCCAAATCTGTCTCTTCCTGCATTTGTGTAGCCAGCCTTTTATCAAGATGAGGTGCTTCGGAAGACGCTTTCGGGCCCGAATTCAAATGAGTGGTCGACAAAAGGAACTTTCTTAGTGGAATTTGTGGAAACCGTCCCGTCCGCTGGCTCCTGTTCGGACGTCCTCCTTTTCACAATAACCCCTTTGTTGTGAGATACGGTGCTTTCCCATCAGGGGTTCGGAGCTTTTCAACAGACGGGCATAATCTTGGCCTATTGAATGAGCAATTCAATCCAAAATAGATCGTCAATTATATGCTATCAATCGATATTTCGTTTTTATTATGATACGAATCCGACGATCTGAGTTCAAGCCGTTGGAATAGGTTCGACAGTGGATCACAAGTCCTTGGCGATCTCATCTATCTAATGAATGGAGGTCACTATAACTATAATAAGGGTCAGGGTCAGCCCTGCATGCACTCCCCTTCTCCTCAACAGGAATCTCGCAAGGCCCTTCCATAGAGAGTTTCATTAATTGGCGAAAAGCCCATTCAGTGACTTCGGCACATATCTGGGCCTTATCAAGATGGGTGGCCGAAAGATGTCTGTTGTGATCTAGCCCCATCCTTCTCCTGAAAAGGGCTTTAGAAGATAGTGCCGACTTACTGATCTGACGGGTCGTGTCTGAGACGAACTGGCTATCAGATCTGATACTACCTCCAGGGCTCTTTGAAGAGTTTAGCACTCCGCCCTTTTGTCGCTGTAATGATAGGATGGATCAAAAAAGGGAGAGAACGCATCAGAGTTGGAAGGGAGCCCCCGGGTTGTTAGCTAAGCAACCTATGGCATTGGTCGTTCCTTCCTCTGATTGACCTCCAGTTTCTATAGTTATGCTAACTGCTTAGGAATGAAAAATCGGAGTTGCAGGGTCCCCGTCGATGCGATTGATTATAATCATTATACGTAATCAGTGGATAGAATTTCGGAGATTTTTTTAGAGATGATATAAAAATAAGGAGAAATTTACGGAAAGATCTGGGAGGACCGACCACCGCTAACGAACTCTTGTCGTGTCGGATTGTTTGGAGCACGTTTCTAGTAGGTACGGTGAACCGGGAGCTCCACTCTTGGAAGAACGGAAAATAACTTTATGCAGAGGTAAAAAAAGAACTCACACCCTAACCTGCATCCTATCTTTTTCTGTCACCTGCGATCAGCTTGAGGGATTCAAAAAGGTACTGTTCTTCGATCGTTGATTGTATCCTTTGTCGATTTACTGAAATGGCTGATTCAGCTCAAGTGATATCCGTCAAGCTCAATGAAAAAATGATTCCTTATGGAAAGTCCTAATATAATAGAATATTTTTTTCCTGGGAAAAGATCTTTTTAAATACAATGATTAGCTACAAAAGGGCTTTTGTTTAGTGAACGTGTCACAGCCAATTACTCCTTTATTTGAATATATATATAATTTTTATATTTCCATTTTCTTTTTTTTTTTTAGGATTCAATCCAGCCGCAGGTTTCCCTACGGCTAAACCAATTCCAAGGGAGGATACCGGAGCACAGTTCGAATCCGGGTTAGAAGCAAATGCGACCTCCTTCGCCCCCCCTATGTGCTGAGAATAAGAGGAGTCAGAAAGTGAAAGTCATTTCAGCTTCTCAACACATTGCTTGTGTGAAGACTGGTGAAGATGGAATGTGAGGAGAACTGAAAGAAGCCTGGAAGGGTCCCATTATTCCCTCAGCACCTCAAGGGCTCTCCAGGTAGAGGCATCCTGTTTGCCTCACATGGACACCTTCATATATCGGCCTACTCCGATGCGGATTGGGCTGGATCTCCGGGTGATCGGAGGTCTACTACTGGCTACTGCACTCTTATTGGAGGCAATCTTGTCCCTTAAACAAAAGAATCAGAAGCTAAAGTTGCCAGATCTAGTGCCGAAGCTGAGTATAGGGCTATGGCCCATGTCGACAAGGGTTTAAGGCTTTCAAGTAGAGCCTTCGTATATTCCTTAATAAAAGGTTTTCCAGTTTTCTTTTTCAGTATTCTCCATCTTTAAACTTATTCTAGTTCAATCAGCTAGAGAATTCGTAGTTGATTCACCTATACTGGCTCATGGTTATAAACCTTCACAAACGGTTTATTAAGTCGGATAAAAAACCTAAAACGTGATATACCTGATTTGGAAGACAGAGCCTTAGAATTAGGCTTTCATCTTCAACCATCCTGGTCATCTGGACCCAACACTACTAAGAATCCCTTACGGGAAGCTTTAGGTGTTGATTGGTCCCAGAGAGACCGAAAGTTGACTATCTTCCAGACGTTACCAGTGGATGCAACTGCGGTCTGGACTCTTGTAGGCCACGTCGTTGCGGATGGCTTCCATTTTTAAAAGAAAACCAAGTGCGTCGAAGCCAACGGTCGAATCTTTCTGTGAATTGTGCAATCATTATGTGAGGCCGCCCAGAAGATCTGGTGGGACTCGATGATTACACGTCCGGGTCGGAGCGGAGTGAAGCTTGAGAGTTCTGGTAAGGTTATTTGCCATCGAAAATCCTTTAGCTCAGGTGCTTGTGCGCCCGCTTCATGATTGGCTGATGAGGACTTTGTCTAAGTTGGAGTTTTTTCCAGACAAGACCCCTTAAGCGTCTTAATAAAGGAATAAGAAATGGATTCTCTGACGACCTCAGCAACGGATTCCCTCCCTGCGGAGCTGACAGCCATGGTGCTAAATGTTCTGTTTGGAGAGAATATTGCCTCTACCTGGCTGTATCTGTTAACTGACAA